ATTTTTATAACTCCTACAATTTCGGGAAACTTATATATTTAGTAATTTATAAAATCACTTATACAAAAGGTAAATATTAAAAATAAATTTTTGATATTTTAACTTTACAGAATTAAATTAAATAATTTTAAATAAAAATGAATGTAAATTAATAAATAATCACTACATCTAATTAATAGCTTCTTTTTAATGTAAATAAAATATTTTAAAAACTTTATAATGAACAAGATTATCCTTCCGGAAAATCTACTTTGTTACGACTTGCCTCGTAAACGAGAATGACGGGCGATATGTACATATATTTGAACTAACTTCAACTTATAAATTTTTAAAAATTACTTTTAAATCCAATCTTATTTACTTTTAAAATAATTTTAATTATTTAAATAAATGTAACCCATTAAATTCTTTATTATTACTATACCTTGATTTGAAATAAATTTAATTAAATTTATTGAATAAAATTCTTACTATATTCGTTACAACGATATATAAGTTTAAATAAAGTGAAATAAATAGTGTGTTATCTATCACAAAACAGGTTCCTCTAATTTGAAAAAATACCGCCAAATTCTTTAAGTTTTAAATTTAATACTACTTTTTTATAAATTAAATAACAGGGTATCTAATCCTGGTCTATATTAAATTTATATAATAAAATTAAATATAAGAAATTTAAATTAATGATTTTACCCAAAATAAATATAAGTTTAACTTTTTTACATATAATTTATTACTATAAAAATATATTTTAAAATATTTGTATAACCGCAGATGCTGGCACAAATTTATCTATCTAATTTTTAAACTAATACTATTATTTTATTTTATTAAAATTAATTATTGCTATTATGCATGTAAACTTTAAATATCATATATTTTAAGCTAGAATAAAACTTTTAATTTTTTAAAAATTGCACAATACTTACCATAAACTCTTTTTTAAAGATTTAAGAGTTTATGGTAAGTATTGTGCAATTTTTAAAAAATTAATTAATTTAAATATTTTTAAATATTAAATATTTAATAATATATAATATAAATTATATAGAATGAATTTATAATAATAACATGAATTATTTAAATACTAATTTTTTTTAAAAAAATGAATTTATTATAATTTTTTTTTTTTTTACTTCAACCAAAAACGTTTATATGAATATATATAGATGGAATAATTGGACATAATAGATGAATTTTTATGATACTTAAATTTTTATATAAAAATTTAAGTATATATATATATACATATATATAAATTTAAAAATAATATTTATAAAATTTAATGCCTAAAAATTTTGACCAACATTTTTCAATAACAAAATGTTTACAAAATGTAAGATTTATTTAAAGATAAAATGCCTGATAAAAGGGCTATTTTGATAGAATAGATAATGTATTATATACTTTTATTAATAATTGTATAAACAATTTCCTTTAAAATCAAAATTTAATATGCCAAAACACTTTTTAATAAAAGGTAAGCTAAGTAAAGCTATTGGGCTCATACCTCACTTATGAAATTTTTATTCCCTTTTAAATTTTAATAAAAACAAGAACAATATTATTTTTAATTATAATAATACTAGGAACAATTATAGCGATTTCAAGGTCATCCTGAATCACAACCTGGATTGGGCTAGAAATTAACTTAATAAGAATCATTCCTATTTTAATTAATAAAAAAAGATATAAATCTACAGAAGCTAGAGTTAAATATTTTTTAATTCAAGCTATAGCGTCAATTTTTATTATTTTTTTAAGATTAATATTTAATAAAAACTTTAACTTCAATTTAAATTCTAATTTAGAAATAACATTATTCGTAATTCCCCTTATAATAAAAGCAGGGGTTGCTCCCTTACATTTTTGATTCCCACAGGTAATAAATTGTATTGATTGATTTCAAGGACTAATTATATTAACATGACAAAAAATTGCACCACTTATTTTATCGTCATATATTTTATCCCCAATTATTTCACTTATAATTTTAAGATCAGCACTTGTAGGCTCCTTAGGAGGATTTAACCAAAATAAAATCAAAATTATTCTTACATATTCCTCTATTCTCCATTCAGGCTGAATACTAATATTAATTTTTATTGACCTCACAAATTGAATAAATTACTTTTTTATTTACACATTTATTTCCGTAATTATTTTTTTTTATCTTAAAAATATAAGTACATTAAATTTTAATAATATTTATAGAGTTAAAAATAAACAAAATACAAACACCATTTTTATATTTAATTTTTTATCCCTTGCTGGACTACCTCCATTTTTAGGTTTTTCAGCTAAAATTATAGCAATTCAAAATATTTTATTAAAAATAAATTTTTCTACCACAATTCTGATATTTCTTATTTTTAACTCATTAATCTCGTTGTTTTATTACTTAAAAATCTCTTACTCAACTTTCATAAAATCATTTATATTAAATAAAATCTTAAATATTAAAAATAAAAATTTAAAAAATAAAATAAATATAATTTTTATAATGTCAATCTTAGGAAATATTTTTATTCCAATTCTTATATTTTTAATTTAAAGTTTTAAGTTAAGTAAACTAAAGTCCTTCAAAGTCTTAATTATTAGTACAAACCTATTAAACTTTAAGCTTAGGATTAAAAATCAATTTATAATTTGCAGTTATAAAACAACTAAACCTAATAAAGGAGTTACACCCATAAATAAATTTACAGTTTATCGCCTTAATCAGCCACTTTATTTATGAAACGATGATTATTTTCTACTAACCATAAAGATATTGGTACAATATACTTAATTTTTGGGGTATGATCAGCAATAGTGGGGACAGCTTTTAGAGTCCTTATCCGTTTAGAGCTTGGACAACCAGGTAGATTTATTGGTGATGACCAAATTTATAATGTTATAGTGACAGCCCATGCATTCATTATAATTTTTTTTATAGTTATACCTATTATAATTGGGGGGTTTGGAAATTGACTTCTACCTTTAATAATTGGTGCCCCTGATATAGCTTTCCCTCGAATAAATAATATAAGATTCTGGCTTCTACCACCATCATTAAGACTTTTATTAGCTGGTGGATTAGTAGAAAGAGGGGCCGGAACAGGATGAACTGTTTATCCTCCTTTAGCTGCTAACATCTCTCACGCGGGGGCATCAGTAGACTTATCAATTTTTAGACTGCATTTAGCCGGGGTTTCATCAATTTTAGGGGCTGTAAATTTTATCACAACCACTATTAACATACGAACAAGAGGAATAACATGAGACCGAACACCTTTATTTGTTTGATCAGTTTTTATTACAGCAATTCTTCTGCTTTTATCTTTACCTGTCCTTGCAGGAGCAATTACTATACTTCTTACAGACCGAAATTTAAACACATCATTCTTCGACCCAGCAGGAGGGGGAGACCCAATTCTATACCAACACTTATTCTGATTTTTTGGACATCCTGAAGTGTATATTCTAATCCTTCCTGGGTTTGGTATAATTTCACATATTGTTGTTTATGAAAGAAATAAAAAACAAACCTTTGGACAATTAGGAATAATTTATGCAATATCAGCAATTGGGTTATTAGGTTTTATTGTATGGGCCCACCATATATTTACTGTAGGAATAGATGTTGATACCCGTGCTTATTTTACAGCCGCAACTATAATTATTGCAGTCCCAACTGGGGTAAAAGTATTTAGATGAATCGCCACTCTCCAAGGGTCAATATTAACTATCACCCCTTCATTATTATGAGTTATGGGATTTATTTTTTTATTTACTATAGGAGGACTAACTGGAATTATCTTAGCTAATTCATCAATTGATATTATTCTTCATGACACATACTATGTGGTTGCACATTTCCATTACGTTCTATCAATAGGAGCCGTATTTGCCATTATAGCAGGTTTAATTCATTGATTACCTTTAATTTTAGGAATTTCAATAAACCCTAACTGATTAAAAATTCAATTTATCATTATATTTATTGGGGTAAATATAACATTTTTCCCTCAACATTTTCTTGGATTAAATGGTATACCACGACGATACTCTGATTACCCAGATGCCTTCTCTTCATGAAATGTAATTTCTACTATTGGAAGATACACTTCAGTGGTAGCTATTATTATATTCTCTTATATTTTATGGGAAGGAATATCAACTTATCGTGCTAATAACTTTGATATAAACCAATCCCCTTCAATTGAATGAATACAAAATAACCCTCCTGCGGAGCACTCATATTCAGAATTAACTTTGATTTATAAATTCTAATGTGGCAGAATAGTGCAATAAATTTAAAATTTATATATAAATATAATTTCTTTAGAAATTGCAACATGATCAGCTATTGGATTCCAAAATGCTTCATCACCACTTATAGAACAACTTATTTTCTTCCATGACCACACTATAACAATTTTAATTTTAATTATTTCAATTGTTGGGTATAATATATTTTCAACATTTTCAAAAAGAAATATTGATAAAAACATACTTGAATCACAATCTTTAGAATTATTTTGAACAATTATCCCGAGATTTATTTTAATCTTTATTGGATTCCCCTCAATCCGTTTACTTTATATACTAGATGAAGTTTATAAGCCAATAATTACAATCAAAACAATTGGCCACCAATGATATTGATCATATGAATATTCAGATTTTTTAAATATTGAATTTGATTCATACATAATCAATCAACAAGAACTATTAGATAATAGATTTCGATTAATTGATGTTGATAACCGAACTATTATTCCTATAAAATCACAAATTCGTATATTAATTACTGCTGCAGATGTTCTTCATGCCTGAACAGTTCCCTCATTAGGAGTAAAAGTTGATGCAGTGCCAGGACGTCTCAATCAGATTAGTTTCTTTTCAAATTTATCTGGAATTTTCTTTGGCCAATGCTCAGAAATTTGTGGGGCAAACCATAGATTTATACCAATTTGTGTAGAAAGAATTAACATAAAGTTTTTTATTAAATGGATTAAAAAAATTATATAACATCAAATGGCTGAAAGTAAGCAACGGTCTCTTAAACCGTATTATAATAAATAACAAATATTTTTGATGAAAGGTTTAGTTTAATATAAAATTTAAGAATGTCAAACTTTAAATACCTAAAAGGTAACCTTTTATTCCACAAATAGCACCAATTCAATGAAGAATAATATTTATAATTATTTTGATAATCTTATTATTTATAATTATTAAAATTTACTTTTCTATAAAAAAAAATAGAAATAAAAATTTAAACCAAAATATATTAATTATAGAAAACTTTAAAAAAATTAATTGAAAATGATAGCAAACTTATTTAGAGTTTTCGACCCTACATCCTCTATAATTTTAACTTCTAATTGGTTAAGATTCTTTCTATTTTTCTTATTTTTAACTCCAATAATATGGGCTACTCCTAATAAAAGTAATATTTTAATTTCAAAAATTATAATAACCCTATTTAATGAATTCAAAGTTTTATTAGGAAAAAAATCAACTATATTAATTATTTTTATAATTGGAATTTTAATGTTCATTTTATTTAATAACTTTTTAGGATTATTTCCGTATATTTTTACAGCAACTAGGCATCTAACCTTAACTCTGACCCTATCCCTACCTTTATGGCTCAGATTTATATTATTTGGTTGACTAAACAATACCTTTCATATATTTGCCCATCTTGTCCCGCAGAGTACACCAATGTTACTTATACCATTTATAGTATTAATTGAAACTATTAGAAATGTAATTCGACCAGGAACATTAGCAGTACGATTATCCGCCAATATAATTGCTGGGCATTTACTTATAACCCTTTTAGGAAATCAAACAGCTATAGCGTCAGGAGTAATTCTTTTTTCTCTTATTATTATTCAAATATTACTTTTAATCTTAGAAACTGCTGTAGCATTTATTCAATCTTACGTTTTTACAATCTTATCAACATTATACTCTAGAGAAGTAGTTAGACATTAATTTATGATAATTAAAAGAAACCATTCATTTCACTTAGTAGACCAAAGGCCTTGACCTATCACAGGGTCAATCGGGGCATTAACCCTAACAACAGGACTAAGAAACTGATTTCATATATTTAAATTTCAATTAACTAGATTAGGAATATTAATTTTAGTAATTACCGCTATCCAATGATGACGAGATGTATCACGAGAAAGATCATTTCAAGGACTTCATACTAAAATTGTTTCAAAAGGAATGCGATGGGGAATAATTTTATTTATTGTTTCAGAAGTTTTATTTTTCTTTAGTTTTTTTTGAGCATTTTTTCACTCAAGATTATCACCAACCTCAGAAATTGGAATACAATGACCTCCTATAGGGATTATACCATTCAACCCTATACAAATTCCCCTGCTTAACACAATCATTCTTTTATCATCAGGAGTGACAGTAACTTGAGCTCATCATTCCCTTATTGAAAATAACCATAAACAAGCATTTCAAGGTTTAATTATTACAGTAATTTTAGGAGTATATTTTACATTTCTACAAATATTTGAATATTGAGAATCTACATTTTCAATTTCTGATTCTTCATATGGAAGAACTTTTTTTGTTGCCACCGGATTTCACGGCCTTCATGTAATCATTGGAAGAACATTTCTATTAGTATGTTTATTTCGTCATAATTATAAGCATTTTTCTTCTTCTCACCATTTTGGGTTTGAAGCCGCAGCTTGATACTGACATTTTGTTGATGTGGTATGACTATTCCTTTATATAAGAATTTATTGATGAGGTAGATGTAATTTTAATATATAAAGTATGTTTAACTTCCAATTAAACAGTCCTTCACAGGAATTTACAATACTTTTAATTACCTTTTTATCAATATTTCTATCTATAATTTTAATTTTTATTAATTCTAGTTTAAGAAAAAAATCAGTATCAGACCGTGAAAAATTAACACCTTTTGAATGTGGGTTTGACCCAAAAAATAACTCACGGCTTCCATTTTCTCTACAATTTTTTTTAATCGCAGTAATTTTTCTAATTTTTGATATTGAGATTGTTCTTCTTATCCCCATTCCTTTAGTTATATTAAAAATTAATATTATATTTTGGGTTACTACCTCTTTAATATTTTTTTTAATCCTTTTATGAGGTTTATATTTAGAGTGAGCACAAGGGGCGTTAAACTGAAAATAAGAATTTAGTTAATTATAATATTTAATTTGCACTTAAAAGGTCCCTTACAGGATTTCTTAATAATAAGAAGTAAAATTTACAATCAGTTTCGACCTGATATTTAGAGAATTACTTCTCTCTTATTAGAAGAAACTAATAAATAGTATATTACTGTTAATAATATTAAAGAATAAAATTCTCTTCTAAAGAAAATATAAATTAAGCTTCTAACTTAATAATATGAATAAAATCATTTTTCTTTATTATTATAGTTTAATAAAAACAATATCTTTTCATGATATAAATAATATAAAATATTTTATAATATTTATAATTAAAATAATTCCTTAATATCTTCAATATTATACTCTTTATAAGCTATATAAATAATAAAATAAATAAATAATAAAAACAATATATAAAAAAATAATAATATAATTTTTAAAATAAATTTTATAAAATAAATCAACTAAAGAGCCCGAATTTTTCAAAAACAAAAATGCTCCCTGCCCTCTAAAAATTTCTACCCATCTATGGTCGAAATTTTTAATTAACTTTTCACCTAACTTTAAAAATCCTATAAAGAAAGAAGTAGATAAAATAGGTAAAAATCATATTATCCCAGAAAAATAATTAAATTTATAAAAACTTAAAAACTTATTATTTTGCAAGTTTAATGATAAAATAATTCTTAATAAAATTAAACTTATAAATAATAAACCAACCATTAAAAATAACTTTCAAAAGAAAGATAATATAATTCTTACTACAGGGATAAAAACTCATCTCATAAAAGAACCAGAAAATAAAGAAGAAATAAATAAAATACTTATTGGTAAAAATATTTTAAAAGATTCTCCGTGGAAATTTATACTTTTCCCGAAAGAATTGAATTTTAAATAAATATAAAAAATTAACCGTAAAGAGTAACTCATTGTAAATAAAGTACCAAAAAAAATAATTAAAAACATTAATATATTTATATTAAATATTCAAAACATTTCAATAATTAAATCCTTTGAATAAAACCCGGATATAAAAGGAAACCCACATAAAGACATTGAACAACCTATAAAAAATATTGAACAAATAGGGTAAATATTAAAAATTCCTCTTAAAAATCGAATATCTTGAATCTCATTATATTCGTGAATAAAAGCTCCTGCACATAAAAAGAGTAAAGACTTAAATAAAGCATGTGTAATTAAATGAAAAAAAGCAAAATCAACTAACCCTAAAGAAATTGATAGGATTATAACTCCAAGCTGACTTAATGTTGATAAAGCAATAATTTTCTTTAAATCAAACTCAAAATTTGCACCAAATCCTGATATTAACATGGTTAAAGAAGAAATTAAAAACAACAGACTTCTGTAACCTAATAAATAATTAAAACGAATTAATAAATAAACCCCAGCAGTTACCAAAGTAGAAGAATGAACTAAAGAAGAAACTGGGGTTGGGGCTGCTATAGCAGCCGGTAGCCAAGCAGAAAAAGGAATTTGTGCACTTTTAGTTATAGCTGCTAAAACTACTATCAACAACACTAATTTTAACTCAAAAAAATTACCAATAAACTGTAAATAAAAAATATTTCATGAACCAAAATTTAACAACCATGAAATTCTTAATAAAATAAAAACATCTCCAATACGATTAGATAAAATTGTTAATATACCAGCGTTTGCAGACTTAATATTTTGATAATAAATTACAAGACAGTAAGAAACTAAACCCAAGCCATCTCAACCTAATAAAATTCTTACTAAATTTGGACTAAAAATCAGCAATAATATTGATAAAACAAATAAATACACCAATATAATAAAACGAGAAAAATTTGAATCTCCTAATATATATATATAACTATATAATAAAACTATAGAAGAAATTAAGAGAACAATACTTCTAAAAAATAAACTTTTTCAATCAAATAAAAATAAAACAATAACAGAAGAACCAAAAAAACTAAAAATTTCTCACTCTAAAAATAAAGACTTTATTATAAAATAGTACAAAACACCATAAAACCCAAAAATTAAAGAAAAAAATAATAAAAAGAAAGATAAATAATAAGAAATATTTAAAAATAATTTAATTATTTAAAAATAAAAAATTATCTTAAGAACCACAAACTTATATTTTTATTAAACTATTTAAATAAATAAATATAAAAAACTCTCTTTTTAAAAAAATAAAGAATAAAGGAATTAGATGACTCATTAAATTTAAATACTCACGGTGCCTAACGAATATAAAGCCGTTTGATAAAATCATAAACTTACCATGCTGAGTAAAACTAAATATATAAATTGTAAACACTGCTCCTAAAAAAGAACCAATAAAAAATATTAATATTATTAAAACATCAAAATTTAAAACTCTTATTATAAGGAGAACCTCAGAAATTAAATTTATAGAAGGAGGAGCAGAAATATTACAAGCACATAATAAAAATATAAAAATTCTTATTAAAGGTAGAAAAGTTAATAAACCCTTATTTATAAAAAACCTTCGTCTTCTTCTTCGTTCGTAGTATATATTAGCAATACAAAATAATCCAGAAGAAGAAAGCCCATGACTTAATATTATAGCTAAAACACCGTTTATTCCTAATACTCTCATTCTAAAAAGTCCACAAATTACCAACCCTATATGTGCAACAGAAGAATAAGCAATTAAAACCTTTAAGTCATTTAAACGACAACAAATTAAACCTACAAAAAATATCCCTCTCAACCTTAGCCCAACTACTAAAGAACTTCTAAAATATAAAAAATAAGGAATAAACTTTAAAACTCGAAATAACCCGTAACCACCTAATTTTAATAACACACCAGCTAAGATTATTGAGCCCGCTACAGGAGCCTCAACATGAGCTTTTGGGAGTCAAAGATGAAATAAAAATATTGGCATTTTAACTAAAAAAGCAAAAATTAACGAATAAAATATTAATACAACATAAAAATTTATATTTAAAAAAAATAAAATTTTAGTATAAAATAAATCAGAACTAAAATTTTTATTATAAAAATATAAAAGGACTATTAATAAAGGTAAAGAACCAAAAAGGGTGTAAAAAAGTATATAAACACCCGCTTGTAAACGTTCGGGTTGATAACCCCAACCCATAATAATAAGAAGAATGGGAATTAAACTTATTTCAAAAAAAAAATAAAACATAAGTAAATTTAAAGAAGTAAAAGATAGATATAAAGAAAAAAATATAATAAAAATTAAAATACTAAATAAATAAAAATTACAATCCTTGAAATCAATAGAAGAACTTGATAAAATTATTAAAAAAGTAATAAAAAATCTTAAAAGAATTAATCTAAAAGAAGTTCTATCAATTAAAATAAAATTTCCCAAAATCTCGAAATTATTAAAAAAATTTCCTATATAAAATAAAAAAAATATTATTAAAAACAAATAAATTAATATACTATAAGAAAAATTTATAAAAGTAAATAAAAAAAATAACAAAATAAATATTATTAACATTTTAATCATATTAATTAATAAATAAAGATATATAATCACCTCCATAAGAACGGCTTATATTTACTATAATAGATAAACCTAAAGCCCCCTCACAAGCAATAAAAATTAAATAAAATAAAGAATAAAAATCATGAAAACTTCATAAAGACAAAAAAAATAAAAAATAAATACCTAAAGCAATATATTCAAGACTTAATAAAACAGACAAAAGATGCTTACGTCAAAAACTAAAACCCAATAGACCTACTAATACAATCATTAAAACAACTATAAAATAAATATGCTATTGTAATTTAATAAAAATATTAGTTTTGTAAACTAAAAATTAAGTATTTCTTACTAGAGCATCAAAAAAGAAACTTTATTCTTCAAAAGCTTCCAAAGCCTTTATTTTTTATAAACTATTTTTTGAAATTACAATATTAATTTTAAGATCAATTTTAATAAATTTTATATTTATAATAATAACCCATCCTGTTTGAATTATATTAATAATTATTTTACAGTCCTTAAACCTATGTCTAATACTTTGGTTAACCATAGAAATAAGATGATTCTCATATATTTTATTTTTAATTTTTTTAGGAGGAATTATAGTACTATTTGTTTATATAACAAGGCTAGTTCCAAGAGAGTTCTTTAAAATTGAAATTAAAGAAGTTATAACTATATTATTTACTTTAATAATTATTACATCGATAATATTACAAAAAATAAATTTCAATATTTTTATGACTAACAACACAACAAAAACAAAAATAATGTTTTCAAACATAGTTTTTACACCAATAATTTTGTTAATAATATATATTTTATTAGCACTTATTATTATTGTAAAAATTATCTCTATACATTTTGGGCCTATACGATCAATTAAAAAAATCTTTTAACTATGATAATACGAAAATACCATCCATTAATTAAAATTATAAATAACTCATTAATCGATTTACCTGCTCCAAAAAATATTTCATCAATATGAAACTTTGGTTCTCTTTTAGGGGTTTGTTTAATCACACAAATTATTACTGGACTATTTTTAGCCATACACTACGTAAATGATATTTCTATAGCATTTGATAGAGTTATACATATTTCCCGAGATGTAAATATAGGGTGAATTATCCGCCTAATTCATACAAATGGAGCCTCATTTTTTTTCATTTGTATTTATATACATGTAGGACGAGGAATATATTACTCATCATTCTTATATACCCACACATGAAATGTTGGGGTCTTAATTTTATTTATTACAATAGCGACAGCATTTATAGGATATGTACTTCCATGAGGACAAATGTCATTTTGAGGGGCCACAGTAATTACAAATTTACTATCTGCAATTCCTTACTTAGGTAATTTATTAGTCCAATGAATCTGAGGAGGATTTGCAGTTGACAAAGCAACATTAACACGATTTTTTTCTATCCACTTCATCTTACCTTTCATTATTCTAGCTCTAATAATAGTACACTTACTATTTTTACACCAAACAGGATCAAATAACCCCCTTGGGTTAAATTCAAACCAAGAAAAAATTCCTTTTCATCCTTACTTCTCTATTAAAGATTTAGTAGGATTTATTATTATACTATGAATACTAATTAGATTATGTTTAATTAATCCATTCCTTCTTGGAGACGTAGAAAATTTTATTATAGCAAACCCTTTAGTGACACCTATTCATATTCAACCAGAATGATATTTCCTATTTGCATATGCAATCTTACGGTCTATCCCTAATAAACTAGGGGGAGTAATTGCCTTAGTTTTATCAATTGCTATTTTATTTATTTTACCTCTCTCCCAAAAAAGTAATATTCGTGGAAACCAATTTTATTTTATTAATAAAGTACTATTTTGGATAATAATTAATATAGTAATTTTATTAACATGAATTGGAGCACGACCCGTAGAAGAACCTTATATTTTAACAGGACAAATTCTCACTGTAATATACTTTGTTTATTATATAATCAACCCTTTAACTATAAAAATATGAGAGATGTTAATCTATAAAAAATAAGTTATTTGTCTGACCCGCAAAAGTAAGTACCTTGAAAGTACTTTAAAGGAGTTAAATTCTCCTAATAACTTCATCCTTGCTTTTAAAATTTCAAAATTTTAGAAAAAATTATAAACTAATAACCTAAAAATTAAATAAAAAAATAATAAATTTAATGAAATTGGTAAAAAACACTTTCAAGCTAAATATATCAGCTTATCATAACGAAACCGTGGTAAAGTCCCACGAACTCAAATAAATGTAAAACACATAAGTATAGAAAATAAACAAATTAAAATAAAATTTTTAGAAAAATCTGTAAAAAGAAAAACTAAAAGAAAACTTATAAAAATAATTCTTGTATATTCTCCTAAAAATAATAATGCAAACCCACCTCTACCATACTCAATATTAAAACCTGAAACTAACTCAGATTCCCCTTCAGAAAAATCAAATGGAGTCCGGTTAGTTTCAGCAAAATTTGAAGTAAACCAACATAAAAATAAAGGGAAAAAAATAAAAAAATTTCAAATTATATACTGAAAATTCCCAAAATCCACAAGATTTAACCTACATACTAAAAAAATTAAAGATAAAAAAATTAAAAATATTCTAACTTCGTACGAAATAGTTTGAGCAATCCCTCGAATAGAACCCAATAAAGCATAATTAGAATTTGAAGACCAACCACTTCTTATTAAAGTATAAACTCCAAAACTAGTGCAACAAAAAAAAAATAACCCTCCTAATTTAAAGCTTAATATATAAGATTCTAAAGGTAATATACATCATAGAAACAAGACAATAAATAAAGATAAAACAGGAGAAAAATAATAAAAAATTAAATTAGAAAGAGAAGGTAAAGTTTGCTCTTTAATAAATAATTTGATAGCATCTCCAAATGATTGAAAGATACCTATATAACCAACTTTATTTGGTCCTTTACGAATTTGAATATAACCTAAGACCTTTCGTTCTAATAAAATTATAAAAGCAACACCAATTATTACCCCGATTAATAAAAATAAATAAGATAAAAATAAAGATAAATAAACAATATATATATATATATATATATATTAAATAAAATATAAATTTTATAATAAAATTCTAAATTTTACACACTTATCTGCCAATTTAATAAAATTTTGCATGGTCCTTTCGTACTAAAACAATTTTCAAAGATAAAAGATAGAAACCAACCTGGCTTACGCCGGTTTGAACTCAAATCATGTAGAACTTTATAAGTCGAACAGACTTTCTTCTAAAAATACTGCTCCTTAAAGAATTTCTAATTCAACATCGAGGTCGCAAACTAAAATGTTGATAAGGTCTCGAAATTTTAATTACGCTGTTATCCCTAAGGTAACTTTATCTTAAAATTTAAGTTAAAAAAGGAAAAGAAATTAAATTTATTCTATAATTGCCCCAACTAAATTTTTAAGCTAATAAAATTTTATACTAAAAATAAAATTAAAATTAAAAATTAAACTCTATAGGGTCTTATCGTCTTTTTACTAAATTTAAGTATTTTCACTTAAGATCCAATTTCTAATTTTAAAATTTTAAAAACAAAGTAATGTTAATCCATTCATACAATTTTCTAATTAAGAAACTAATGATTATGCTACCTTTGCACGGTCAAAATACCGCGGCCCTTAAAAATTTCAGTGGGCAGGAATTATTTTATATTTATATTTATAAAAAAATGTTTTTGTTAAACATTCATTACTTTTAAGTTAAATTTTAAAAAATTAATTCTTGTAAAAGATATTAAAACAAATTTTTATAATAATACTTTAATTATACTTATTAAGCTGTTGTTGAATAAAATTTTATTTTTTCAAGTAAATATATAAATAAATTTTTAATTTTTAAAATAAAATATAACTTACAAAAATAAAGCTGTTTTAAAGCCTTTAATTTTAAAAAGATAATTTTAAACATTGTACTTATATTATTTTAAAAAATTATCTTTTTAAAATTAACTAAAATTAAATTTTTAATTTTAAAGTTAAAAAACTTAATTTTTTAAAAATAAATTTTTAAAGTAAAACCAGATATTATTATAGCCGAATTCTATTTTAGAACTATAAAAAGATTTAATTTAATAATTAAATATTAAAACTTTA